ACTTACAACCTCATTATCGCTCCTCTTATAAATAACAAGATACCCCCAACAAGATTTAAAATAATGATTATATTAATTAGTAATATTAGCTTTACATTATTTTTCAGAAGTAATGGAGACTTTCTAGCCTCCCCTAAAAATATGCAAAAGAACAGACTTAAATAATAAAAAAGTCTTAAAAGAGAACCTAGAATCAAAAAAAACAACACTCCCCAAAGCGCTCTAGTTATTGAAACTGAAATGACCAGTCATTTAGATACAAATCCCAAAAGAGGGGGTAAGCCACCCAAAGATATCAGCATAATTATAATTCCTATTTCTAATACTTTTTTCTGATTAAATTTTACTAGCCTCTTTATATTTCTCAAATCTATATATCATAAACTAGTGAAAACGCAAGTAGAAATGAGAACATATACGAGTAAATATATCTTTATAATTCAATCTCCATATAACAATGAAAATACAATTCAACCCAGATGACCAATAGAAGAATAAGCTAATAAGGCCCGAATTTGGGTCTGATTTATACCCCCTACTCCCCCTATAAGGCTAGATCCAGTACATATTAACGATATAATAAGCGCCATTCAATATCTCAGATTTACATCTAACAATGAGCTCATTAAGAAAATAGGTGCAAATTTTTGTCAAGTAGCTAACAATAAACAAGAAATCCAGGGCAATCCTGCTATAACCCTAGGAAGTCAAAAATGGAAAGGAAACAACCCTATCTTTATACTAAGACCACAAGAAAGAATAAAAATAGTTATAATGTAATACCTATTAACATTTGCAATATCTCATCTGAAAGAGAGAGTATATGAACTAAGGCTGCCAAATATAAGAAGTCTAGAACCCAGGGCCTGCACAACGAAGTATTTTACCGCGGATTCTCTTTCTGCTATCCTTTTTTGATAGACTAAAAGAGGTAGAAACCCAATTAGATTAATTTCTAATCCAGCTCAAATCCCTAGTCAATGAGATGAAGAAACAGAGAATAGAGTTCCTACTATTATTGTAAAAACAAACATATATCTAAAAGGCAAATTTGAAAACATAAGAAAAAGGATAAAATCGAATTACCCAAAACAAAGTTAGCAGCCCTGTTTTACTCCAAGTTTTTTCTATTGTGCTCAGTCTAATGACCCTTCATTTCACTCATGAAATAAGCCTAAAATCAAAATCACTAAAAACATAAAAGTACCAAAAACTACTTGTAGGCTGAAACCCCTTATTATTATGGCTAAAGCTGGGAATAAAAGAACAATTTCTACATCAAAAATAAGAAAAATAATAGCTAATAAAAAGAATCGTAAGGAAAAGGGTAAACGGGCTGATTTGATAGGATCAAATCCACACTCAAAGGGAGATCTTTTTTCCCGATCTCTAATAGCCCGCTTTGCTAAAACTCAGCCTAAAGCCATTACAATAGTAGAAATAAGCCCTGCAACAGCGGTTCTTATGATTGTCCTTAACATGTAGCACTAGAGACAAGTAAAATCCCATAATAATCAACATCAATGATTTCCGTTCATCCGGCGTAGTACTTCTAAGTGAGTGATTTCCTTCACACTCTCCTAATTAACAGCTAGGCGCCGCACGCTTTGGCTTTCACTTACGTTTGTGATATTTAATGCAAAGAGGGACTTACACCCCCAACTTGCGGGCCGAAACCGCATACAAATTTCTCGCTTTTTGCACCAAATTACTATTAATGACCTAAAGGCATTTAGGAAGCCTATTTTCTGAGTGCAAGTCAGATCTTTTAATTTAAAGTATTAAGTCCTGCTACCTAATTAGCTTCTCCATAATTCTCACTTCTTAGAGACATTCCAATATCATGCCGTTTCTAGATTAAAAGTCTAGCACTATCCTAGTTATCTAAGATTAATCAAAAACATTTACATCATTATCCAAAAGTAATTTCTTTAACATCCTCATCAATAAATAGAAAGATAAAGAAAGAGTCACACGACATCAACGAAATGTCAATATCAGGCAGCAGCTTCAAAGCCAAAATGATGCCCCGTTGAAAAATGTTGCAATCATGCCCGTACTAAGCAGACAAGCAAGAAAGTTCTACCAATTAACACATGAAGCCCGTGAAATCCCGTAGCAACAAAAAAAGTAGATCCGTAAGCTCCGTCAGCAATAGTAAAAGATGCCTCATAATATTCACCCCCCTGTAAGAAAGTAAAATAGCCCCCTAAAACAACTGTAGCAATTAGGCCCTGGATTCCCCCAGAGCCGTCACCTTCTATCAGGCTGTGGTGAGCTCATGTAACAGTAACCCCAGAAGCTAGTAAAACCCCTGTATTTAATAAAGGGACTTCAAAAGGATTTAAAGGTACAATTCCTGCTGGCGGCCAACAAGAACCTAACTCTGGGCTTGGAGCTAAGCTCCTGTGAAAATAAGCTCAAAAGAAAGCAAAGAAAAAACAAACTTCAGATGCAATAAAAAGAATTATACCTCAACGAAGTCCCTTAGAAACCTGAATTGTATGATATCCTTGATAAGTTGATTCACGAATTACATCTCGCCATCATTGTACTATCGTAATTGAAATTAAAACAAGACCAATGATTATTGTGATATAGCCATATCCATGAAATCAACCAGCTAATCCTGTTGTTAAAAAAAGAGCGCCCATGGACCCAGTAAGAGGTCAAGGACTAAATTCTACTAAATGGAATGGATTACGTCCCATAGAAGTAAAGGAAACTGGAGAAGGAGCAGACAGCGCTTTTTTGAATGCGCTGTCTGCTCAAAGACGCCCGCGCCTCCTTAGCACCTTCAGTGCTACGCTCTATGTTTATAAGCTATTTGAGCAACCAGTGTTGATGCGAGTAGTTATTTATATAGTAATTACTCTTAGACTGAATAGTAAGAAGCTTACGCCTGTAACTATTAATAGAATGAAAAAAATTGAAGGATTTAATTTGTAATCTTTGGTTGATAGTCCTAAGATTGCTCATGGTAAGTGCCGCTCCCTGACCTCCTAAGATTTCAAGTCAGCCTTGGTCAACTGACTTTATAAGTTGTGTGCCAAAGAGCATAGATATTTTAGTTAATGGCTGGGCCGAGATTGGCGCTAGAAATCACATGGTAGTGAGGAAGAATTTATATTTGCTTATATTTTTATCTCCCTCTGGGGTAGCTCATAGCACTATTGCCAGAAACAAACCTAAGATAATAACGGAAATAGTAACTATTTTATAATTAAAAGGTAAAATAAAGGGCATAGGATTAAAGTCAGCAAAAATAGTTTGTAAAAAAAAGCCGGCTACAATGGCGGCCAGTGTAAGAATGGTTGTGGCTCAGTTGATATAAGCATCCTTTTCTTGTTTAGCATGGAACGGGTTGGCTTTTAATCTGCCTCATAAAGAACAAAATGAAAGACGCAAAGAGTATGCGGCTGTTATCCCTGTAGCAAGGAAAATTAGAAGAATCATGAGAAAGTTAGTAGAATTAAATAATGCTACTTCTAAAATTAAGTCCTTTGAATAAAAACCTCTGAGGAAAGGGGCACCACATAAAGATAAATTAGCGACATTTATACATGAAATGGTTAATGGCGCTTGACAGAAAATTATACCCATGGAACGAATGTCCTGCCTATTCGAGCTATTATGGATGATAGTGCCAGCACAGAGAAATAAAAGTGCTTTAAAGAGAGCGTGGGTATACAAGTGGAATAGTGCTAAAGAAGGTATTCCTATACCCAAGCTCATTATTATGACTCCTAATTGACTAAGAGTAGATAAAGCAATTACTTTTTTGAGATCGTTTTCAAAATTAGCCCCTAACCCGGCTATAAGTAGAGTAAGAACAGAGATAAATAGAAGAGCAGTTATAAAAGCTCTCGAAGTGGATAGAAAAGGATAAAAACGAATTACTAAAAAAATTCCAGCTGTTACTAGGGTTGATGAATGAACTAAGGCTGATACTGGTGTGGGTGCTGCCATTGCTGCAGGAAGTCATCTTGAAAAGGGAATTTGGGCTCTCTTAGTTATTGCAGCTACAGTAATAGTGATTATAGCCATAAATGACATATGAAAATCCCATATAAGTAGAATATTTCAGTGGCCTTGTAATACAAGAAGACCAATGGAAATTAAAATTATAACGTCTCCAATTCGATTTGCTAATACTGTCAATATACCCGCAGCTAGGGACTTAGTGTTTTGGTAGTAGATAACTAAGGCAAATGAAACGATACCTAAGCCATCTCAGCCTAGTAGAAGAGCGGGTAATCTAGGAATAAAGACTAGGAGGTTTATAGACATCACAAATAGTATAACTAACCATGTAAATCGCTTAAGAAAAGGGTCATGTGACATATAACTTGAAGAAAATAACATTACACACCCAGAAATGAGACAAACTGTGTTCCTGAAACTGAGACTAATCGAATCCAAAATGAGAATAAGTGTTATAGAACAAGAACTAATTTGAATAATAGTCCATTCGAAGAGAATGCTTTTATCGTTTATAATAAAACCTAGAGTAATGGGAAAGATAGCTAAACTATATATAAGTAATATAGCTGAACTAATAGATGAAGATTTAGGTTTAAAAAACATGGCTAAGTGAAACATACACTTTTCTTCTCCAAATCCACAGGCTGGTATTTTTAAATAAACTAACTTAGCATTATTATATTAAACTCAAAGAAAAATAATATCTCTTTTTACAATTAATAAATTAGCGGGCAGCCAATGTATTAATATCAGAATGTAGCCAGAAGATTTAAATGTGCTAAAGGGTTTAGCAAATTTAGGACTACCCCCATGTTGACTACAAGTAAATAAATATATACTATAAAGAGCTGCTAGGAAACTTATTAGGCCTAAAGAGATAGTGTAATAAGAAGAACTAAAAATGATAGCAGGGAATATTATAATCTCTCCTACCAGATTAATCCTAGGAGGTGCCGCCATGTTTATAATTGCAAATATAAACCATCAAAGAGAAAGAGTTGGAAGAAGTATCAGCATTCCTTTAGTCAGGAATAGGCTTCGAGTGTGAGTTTTCTCATAAGTATAGTTAGCTAAGGCAAAGAGAGCTGAGGAGCAAAAGCCATGGGATACCATAAGAACCAGTGCTCCATATCAGCCTCAAGATCTATTTGAAAAAGCACCTGCTAGTATTAGGGATATATGACCTACTGAAGAGTATGCAATTAAGGACTTAAAATCTGTTTGGCGGAAGCAAATAATACTGGTTAAGACCCCTCCTCATAAAGCTAAAGAAAAGATTAGCACTAATAAATTTGATCTTTCAAAATTAAAATATTGATATATACGTAAAATGCCATAGCCACCTAATTTTAATAAAATAGCTGCTAGAACTATGGAACCAGCAACTGGGGCTTCAACATGGGCCTTGGGGAGTCATAAATGAACTGTAAACATAGGGAGTTTCACTAAGAAAGCCATAAAAATAAGGAGAGTTAGAAAGCTGCTTCCTCAGAGTATGTTAATGAAATCTGATTTTAATCGCAGACTAGAAGTTATCAGTATGCTAGAGCAACTACTATCTCTAATGTTTCAAAGAATTGTCAAAAGAAGCGGAAGTGATGCAGCAACAGTGTAAATTATTATATACATTCCAGCTTGTAGTCGTTCTGGTTGGTAGCCTCATCCCAAAATTAGCAACAATGTAGGAATAAGCGAGGCTTCAAAGAAAAAGTAAAAAATTATAATTCTATTTGCATAGAAAGCTACAATCAAAATCGCATTTAGAAATAATACCATATTGATAAATTGAGAAGAGCTGTTTTTAGCTATTTTAACTCTATTTTGTCTAGCAAGAAGCATTATTATAGAAATTCATAGAGTTAGGGAAACTAATACTGCTGCTATAGAATCCTGATTTAAAAATGAGTTTATTATTTCATAACTTCAATTCCCACCAAATAGGTGTAAAAAAGAAATCACTCTGAGAAGGGCCAAAGCCCATATCTTAATATACCATCTCATATTGTTACTGGGGACTATAAAAATAGAAACTGAAGCTAAAATAATTCCTAACACTTTTGGGATGAAAAACTTCTTACGTAATCATTTCCTTGAGAGCGAATAATTGTAACCAGAACAGCCAAGCCTAAGCTCGCCTCACAAGCACCTAAGGTAATTAAAATTAAGGCTGCTTGCCCGCTATAAGCGAGATTATTTATCAAGGAGAAAAGCATGATGAATAGGCTCATAGTAGCTGCTTCTAATCTCAGTAAGACTCTTAAGAAGTGCTTATATTGTAAGGATAAGGCTAGCAAGGCAGCCAAGAATCCTAATATCCTGATCAATCTTAAATAAAATGTCCTCATATCTTAATTGCAATTGTAGCTTAAAGTTAAAAGCATTGGTCTTGTAAGCCAAAAATAGATCTAATTATCTCAGTTGCTCGTAAATTGTGAATAAACGATAAATAAGCTATCAAGTGAATTGAACACTTTTGATTTGTTTTCAAGACAAATTCTTCCCCAGGAGACAGCTATATAAGTCTTAATAATCTAAAATATTATCTCATATTATTTGAGCTAACGGCCTAAAAATAAAATAGAGAAAATATAGTCCAGTAAAAACCTGTCCAATTTGTTCATAAGGAGCTTCTACAGGACAGCTACCAATTCAGGTTAAAACAAGAAAAATTCCCACAAAAGATCAGAACAGAATCTGATTTAAAGGATAAAAAGCTAAGGACCGAAATTTTCCAACATGAATTAAGGGCATAACAAATAGTACAGTAACTGAACCAACAAGACCTAAAACTCCTCCTAACTTATTAGGAATAGAGCGTAAAATGGCATAAGCGAATAAGAAATATCATTCGGGTTGAATATGAACCGGAGTTACTAAAGGATTCGCTGGAATAAAATTTTCAGGGTCAGTTAGGAGTTGAGGTGAGAATAAAACAATTAGTGAAAGGAAAAACAATAGTATAACAAAACCAACAAGATCCTTAAAGCTATAGTAAGAATGAAACGGAATTTTTTCACCATCTCTATTTAACCCTAAAGGATTATTAGAACCAGTTTCGTGCAAAAACAGGAGGTGTAAGATAGTTATACCTGCAATTGCAAAGGGCAGAAGAAAATGTAATGTGAAAAATCGAGTTAAGGTCGCATTATCTACTGCAAAGCCCCCTCAAACCCATTCTACTAATATTTTTCCAACGTAGGGGACTGCAGATAATAAGTTGGTAATTACAGTAGCACCTCAAAAAGATATCTGTCCTCATGGGAGTACATAACCCAAGAATGCTGTTCCTATTGTAAGGAGAAGGAGCATTACTCCAATATTTCAGGTATGTTGATTTGCATAAGATCCATAATAAATACCTCGTCCAATATGGAAGTAAATACAAATGAAAAATCAAGAAGCGCCATTAGCGTGTAGGGCTCGGAGCAGTCAACCATAACTCACATCACGACTAATATGCACAACTGACCTAAAAGCTAAATCTACATGGGCTGTATAATGTATTGCAAGAAAAAGACCAGTTAAAATCTGAATTCCTAAACATAGCCCTAGTAAAGAACCAAAGTTTCATCATACAGATAAATTAGATGGTGCCGGAAGATCAATTAGAGCACCATTTACTATTTTTAAAATTGGGTGAGTCTTTCGAACAGGTCTCCGCATGGCTAATGTGACAACTAGGCTGCTTCTTTAAATGGACGAAGAGAAGCGTGTTGGTAGTAGCAAATTTTAACAACCACAACTAGGTTGATAAGCAAAATTAGGCCTAAGCCAATTAAAATAGAAATTATTTCAGGAGAAACTAATTCAATTCCATAAGTTTTTAGGTTACTATAATTTCTTTGTAAATTAAGATAATTAAGAGATCTGAGATCAATAAATGGATAACTGTAAAAGATTATAAAAAGTAACGGAACCATTAAAAGGAATAACAGCACCGGATACCCCCCTCTAAATAATACATTGGGAGAGAGAGCAGCCACATAAGCAAATATTACTAATAGTCCTCCTACATAAATTAAAAATAAGATATAGCCATACCAAGAAGAAATAAGCAAAGCTCTTAGGCAACATATTATTAGGGTTATAAGTATAATAATTAAACCTAAACTTAGTGGTTGAGCCATTAGAGGAAGTAAAAAAAGAAGTGAAGTAGTAATAGAGAAAAGCATAATAGCACTCATTATTTCGAAACGTAGGATTGTCACCTAATCACTAGCTCCCAATGCTAATATTTTAATTAAACTACAGTTTCGAATTTTACTAAAAATAACTTAAGTAAGAAAGAACTAATACCACTATTAATAAGGCTAATGACGCGGGTAAAAACCCCTTTCAAGTTAAGCCTATAAGTAAATCGTAACGGAATCGAGGATATCTGCCTCGAACTCAGATAAAAACAAAAGCAAAAAATAAAATCTTCACTATAAAGACAATATCATTTGAAATAAGAATAAGATTTTCTGCACCAAAAAATAGCAAAGCTGAGAATAGGCTCATAATTAAAATGTTAGCATATTCTGCTAAAAAGATTAAAGCAAATCCCGCTGCACCGTATTCAATATTAAATCCTGACACCAACTCAGACTCTCCTTCAGCAAAGTCAAATGGCGCACGATTAGTTTCAGCCACACAAGTAGTATATCAGATAAAAGAAACTGGAAGTATTAAAAATCCTAATCAAACCAGATCCTGGCTTTCTTTAATTTCAATGAAACTAAATCTCCCAATAATGAATAAAGGAAATAACAAAATAAGAGCTATCCTTACTTCATACGAAATAGTTTGAGCAATTGCTCGCAACCTGCCTAATAAGGCATACTTAGAATTAGAAGATCACCCTGCTAGAAGAGTACCATAAACATTTAAGGCAGAGACACACAAAAAAAATAAAATGCCCCATTTGAAATAACTTAGGGAATAAGATCTAGGGTATAATTGTCATAACAATAATGCTAAAATAAGGCTAAATACTGGGGCAATAAAATAGGGAGAATAATTAGCTATTGTTGGCTTCGCAATTTCTTTCGTTAATAATTTTGCTGCATCGGCAATAGGCTGGGGAAGCCCGGCTAAGCCTACTTTATTAGGTCCTTTGCGAATCTGAATATAGCTCAGGCCTTTTCGTTCTAATAGGATAAAAAAAGCAATTGCTAATAAAATACATACATATGAAAATAGGCAAGAAATAAGAGATAAATACATATATAAAGGAAAGAGGTTTCATCTTCATGTTTAGGGCTTAAACCTAATGCACTTATTCTGCCACCTTTATTTATCAAATAAAGGAGTTTCACCTATGTCTATTGATCCTAAGTCAATTGCATTAACTTTGCTAATTTGATTATATTTATATTATCATTATATTTTACCAATCAATGAAATTATTTCCTTAAGTTGGTCCTTTCGTACTAAACTTAGGTCTTAACAATTGAAGATAGAAACTGACCTGGCTCACGCCGGTCTGAACTCAGATCATGTAGAGTTTTAATGGTCGAACAGACCAACCCTTAAAGACTTCTGCATCTTTGGGAAACTCTAGTCCAACATCGAGGTCACAAACCTTTTTTTCGATATGAGCTCTCAAAAAAGATTATGCTGTTATCCCTACGGTAACTAATTTCTTTGATCAATAGTTTTATTGGATCATTGCTAGATAGCTCGTATTTATATTAAAGGAAGCTTCACTTGTTCCTCAGTCGCCCCAACCAAAATCTTAATTAGCCTAAGTGTACCGAAATTGAGTCAGCTTTATTCTAACTATTTTTTTCAAGCTCGATAGGGTCTTCTTGTCTATCAATGTTATATAGGCATCTTCACCTATAAGTTAAATTCTATTTATTCTATAAGAGACAGCTTTGCTCACGTCAAACCATTCATACTAGCCCTCAATTATAGGGCAAATGATTATGCTACCTTTGCACGGTCAGAGTACCGCGGCCGTTGAAAGTCTTCACTGGGCAGGTCCGACTCTATATCTATGAATTTCATAGAGCCATGTTTTTGATAAACAGGCGGAGCAAATTAATTTGCCGAGTTCCTTTTACAGATTTAATTTTTATATATTTATTATTCTATCAACTTTTATATATTTTAACTCCTAACTTTATTTCTTAATACTCATCTTAGCATTTAAATATCTTTATATTATAGTTATCAAGATTTTCCTCTTTAGTTTTTCACAAATTTATTATTCCTTATATTGATTTCAATGGTTTATAACAAACTCAGAAATAGAGGCTACTTTCAAGCCTAAATCTAGTTTAAGGTTTAATGAAAATTGTTTAAATTAATTCTTCGAGCTAATCCTCAAAGAATTAACTTGGCTTAATAACAGTTTAGTTAAATTTATTTAGATTATCACTCAAGCCAAGAGCACTTCTATGCCTTTAAAAGGAAACTAGCTATCAACTAATGCGAATAAAATTTCATTTCTACTTTAAGTTTTAAAAAAGGTTTTGCCACACCTACTTCTTTTCTCTAGAAAGAAAAAATAAAGTCGCTCATTAGTTTTCTAGGCAATTTATTTAAATAATAAATCTAGCTAAGCCATGATACAAAAGGTACGAATATATATTTCTACTTATAAGCAATTAATAATCTTTCCTTCACAGTACTTGTCTTTTGAATATAAAATTAAGGTTTAATCGCCTTTACTTAAATTGAAGATGCTTCGACTATTTAAAATCCACATATTTCACTTCTTTTACTTCACAGACCGTATATATAAAAACAGCTGATATTTCAGCATGTTCTCAGTGTAAATGAGATGCATTATGTTATGCTATGTTCTTCAGCAAGGAGCAATTTCCATTACTCCTACTATGTTACGACTTATCTCATTTTTCAACGAGAGCGACGGGCGATGTGTGCACGCCTCAGAGCCATATTCAATAGATTTATCTAGTTATACTTACTTTTAAGTCCTCCTTCCAAGAAAGTGTAATTCTCACCCTTATTCGTAATTATAAATTTTAATTGTAACCCATCCTCTCCTTAACATAGGCTGCACCATGATCTGACGTAATAGATAAAAGGAGCATAAATACTTATCTTCTCTTGCTAACTTTTTATTTCTTAAAAGTTACCTGCCGACGACGGTATACATACTGAAAGCAAATTAAGGTAGGGTGTTGCGTGGATTGTCGATTATGAGACAGGTTCCCCTAAGTGGTCTAAAGCACCGCCAAGCCCTTTGAGTTTTAAATTTTATTATATTTCGTAGTACTCTGGTAGAATTATATATCAATTTACTATCAAGAATAGTAGGGTATCTAATCCTAGTTTCCCTCTAGATTTTCACAGATTCAGCATTCTATGTTACTTAGGGAACTTTTATCTGAATTCAGATTGCACCCTTAAACAGAAAATTTAGTAACTAATATTTCTTAATGCCTAACTGTCTTTTTACCTAAGGTAAGTACAACTTGGTCTTCTTGGTATAACCGCGGATGCTGGCACCAAGTTAACCAGACCTGTGAGATTAGCCTAAATCGAGCTTACGCTCTTAGATTCAATATCAATCACTGGTGTTAGTGGGACATGACAAAGCATCATCTAAATTTATAATACCAGTATGAATATAAGTTATCCAAATTTTACACTCTGATACCTATACCGTTTATCCTCACCTCTTCAAAAGAGTACCATGTGTATTACCTAATCTTCGTCGTACATATAAGTCAGAGCCAAGCTTGTTGTTAATCAATCCTTATTCTGATTACTCTTTCATAATATTAATATTTGTAAATCATCCTCTTTTTCCTTTAAGGAGAAGATGTTCCTATGGTGTTATCTAAAGCACATTAGATTTTCATTCTAAAGGAATAAATTAATTTATTAGGAATAAGGTCCTCTGAGTATGATATAGTACAGTTGCCTTCCAAGCAGAAAGATTAAAATAATTTAAAGAGGGTAGATTCTTAGTTATTACAAAGCGGTGTTAGGGCACGAAGAATTTTGATTTCTTAGGAAAGGATCGCATCCTTCTGGTAAGATCTTAAGTTAACAGAAACTATAAGCCTTCAAAGCTTACAATAAAAATAATTTTTTAGATCTTGGCCCACTATAGTTTATAGAAAACATTGAATTGCAAATTCGAAAAAGGAACTTAATTCCTAGTGAGTTTTGTTTGGTGGCCGAGATTTAGGTGGTAGACTGTAGATCTATTAACGGAATTAAGTTTCCCCAACAAACAGGGATTAAAAATGTAAAATAAGCTAAATAATAAGCTGTTGGGTTCATACCCCAAAAATGAATGCACTATTCTTTTACAATTAATTTAAATTATTAGTAATAATTATGCATAAGATTAATGGGGGTGCTCGTCTGAATATAGGGTAATTAATAAACAAAAAATATAGGCCTGAATTACACTAATACCAAATTCAAAGATTGTATAGAATACTTGAATTCCAATCAAAAGCAATATAGAAAATATAGATGAAAGGAAAAATCTAGCAGTAAGATAGTTGCCGATCAAAGTCAAAACAATATGTCCAGCTCTTATATTGGCAGTTAGACGAACAGAAAGAGTAATTGGTCGAACCATAATTCTTACGGTTTCAATAATAACCAGAAAAGGATTTAATGGGGCAGGTGCCCCTATAGGCAGGAGTCCCGCTACAACGGAACTTGGATTGAAAAAGATGGCGGAAATAATTAAAGAAAGTCATAATGGCAGACCTAAGGAGAGTGAGACAGCTAAATGACTAGTCGGGCTAAAAACATAAGGAATTAAGCCCCTTAAATTTATTACGATCAAAAATAAAAATAGACCGCTTACTACATTAATAAATCCACCTAAATTAAGCCCAAAGGAGCGAAAAATTTGAGAGGAAACAGTGTCTTTAAAAGTTATAGTAATCGAGACTCAACGTGGACTTATAACTCAATAAGAAGAGCTAAAAACCAAAATGGTTACTAGAGAAAATAATCATATAAGACCATATAGAGATATAAAAACCTGATTGTTATCATCAAAAGAAGAAAAAATATCAACAAGCATTCTTTATCAATTTCATTTATTTCCCTTAAAAGTTCTTTGAGTAGAAGAACTTCTACGATAGTAGATTTTACTTCTTCATCATAGAATGATAGATATCGTTAGGACAGCAGTTCAGAATAATAAAAATAAAAAGATTCAATTTAGCGGAGATAATTGAGGCATTAAAAAGTACTAAATTTGATTAGTAACATTAGGCTGACAACCTAATATTATAGTTTAACTAACTTTTTATTCGGAAACATTAACAACTCATTCCATAAAATTTTCTAATGGAATAGCTTCTACAACAATAGGTATAAAAGAGTGATTTGCACCACAAATTTCAGAACATTGACCATAAAAGACACCAGGATATTTAATAAAGAAACTAAGTTGATTTAATCGCCCTGGAATTGCATCTGCTTTCACGCCCAATGAGGGAACAGTTCATGAGTGGATAACGTCAGCGGAAGTAACTAAAACTCGAATGTCAGTTTGAGTTGGAAGAACCACGCGATGATCTACTTCAAGTAATCGGAAGTCCCCTTTCTCTAGTTCATTCGTTGGTACTATGTATGAATCAAATTCAATATTCAAAAAATCTGAATATTCATAGCTTCAATATCATTGATGGCCAATTCTCTTTACAGTTAAATTGCAGTCCCCTACTTCATCTAATAGGTATAATAGACGAAGAGAAGGAAGTGCTAGGAAAACTAAAATTACCGCAGGAACAACAGTTCAGATAGTCTCAATTTCTTGGCCTTCTACAAGTGACCGGCAAGTATACTTGCTTATTATTAGTGATAAGGCAGCATAACCTACTAAACTAATAATTATAACTAAAATCATTATTGCATGATCATGAAAAAAAATAAGCTCTTCCATTAACGGAGAAGCCGCATCTTGGAATCCTAATTGTCCTCATAGACTCATATCTTTTTATATCTAAATATTAACTAGCCACCAATGCGCCTGTTTCAGCTGAGTTATGGAAATCAGCAGGAAGAATGTTATCTCACTCTAGAGCAGTTCTTAGGTGTGTTCTTCAAATAACACTTCGTTGAGAAACAAGAGCCTCTCAAACAATAACCATAAAATATAGAACAGCTACGAATGAGATCATTGATCCGATTGATGAAATTACATTTCATTTAGTATAACAATCAGGATAATCAGAATATCGCCGAGGCATTCCTCTTAATCCTAGAAAATGCTGAGGAAAGAATGTCACATTTACACCAATAAATATAATATAGAAATGAGCTTTAGTTCAACGGCTATGAAGAGTAACCCCACTTAATAATGGAAATCAGTAGTTAAAGGCACCAAATAATGCAAACACAGCACCCATAGAGAGCACGTAATGAAAGTGAGCAACAACATAATAAGTGTCATGAAGCATAATGTCTAAAGAAGAGTTTGATAATACAATTCCAGTCAATCCCCCAACCGTGAATAAAAAATAAAACCCTAATGCTCATAGCATTGGGGTTTCATATTTGATTTTAGCTCCATGAATCGTAGCTAATCAACTAAATACTTTAATTCCAGTTGGAACAGCAATAATTATAGTAGCCGCTGTGAAATAAGCACGTGTATCAACATCCATACCAACTGTAAATATATGGTGGGCCCAGACGATGAATCCTAAGACTCCAATGGCTAATATGGCATAAATCATTCCTAAGGTACCAAAAGTTTCTTTTTTAGATGAATAATGACTTACAATATGTGAAATTATCCCAAATCCAGGAAGAATTAAAATATAAACTTCTGGGTGACCAAAGAATCAAAATAAATGCTGGTATAAGATAGGGTCACCTCCCCCTGCAGGATCAAAAAATGCAGTATTAAAATTTCGATCTGTGAGAAGTATCGTAATAGCCCCAGCCAATACCGGTAAAGAAAGTAGAAGTAAAACAGCTGTAATCTTAACTGATCATACAAAGAGAGGCAATCGCTCAAATTGCATTCCTCGTCATCGTATATTGATAATTGTAGTAATAAAATTAACAGCCCCTAGAATAGAGGACACACCAGCTAAGTGAAGAGAAAAAATAGCTAAGTCAACTGATCCCCCAGCATGAGCTAAATTACCAGCTAATGGAGGGTAAACTGTTCATCCTGTACCAACACCACTCTCGACAGCTGCAGAAGAAAGAAGCAACAGAAGAGCAGGGGGTAATAATCAGAATCTTATGTTATTTAATCGTGGAAAAGCTATATCAGGAGCCCCTAATATCAGGGGTACCAATCAGTTTCCAAAGCCGCCGATTATTATAGGCATAACTAAGAAGAAAATTATAACAAATGCATGAGCCGTAACAATTACATTATACAGCTGATCGTCACCTAATAAGGCCCCTGGTTGTCCGAGTTCAGCTCGAATTAATAGGCTTAAAGCAGTCCCAACTAAGCCAGATCACATGCCAAATAAAATGTATAGCGTACCAATATCTTTATGGTTTGTGGAAAACAATCAACGCAT